TTCGCCGCCTTCTTCATCATGTTGTTCTATCCTTCAGGGATGTTCGGAAGGTGTCCGGGCCTCCTAAAAAATCTTTCCGACAAGAATGCTGCTTGAACATTGTAAGACATTGAACCGTCTCGCTCTTGTGAACACTGATCATAAGTGGCAAAAGCCGCCGGAATCCTCATTTTTTGTCCATAAGCTCTCCTCGCTACTGTAAGAATTTCAAATGTCTTTTTATACACTGGCGCAGATGATTGCCCCTAAGGCACCGATGGACCAACGCCTTCGTCTATCACCCGAATTTCTTGATTAACGATCCTTGCAGCTGAATTAATCCCCCATGTGTTGGGACCTGAACCGTGGTGGTGCTCTTCTACAGCTTCTTCTACATAGGCTCCTCCACTTCTGGAATTGATAAAGGAAACCCAAACAAGATCGGAAGAACTGATCGCTTTCTACAATAAAAAAATAGTTATATACTAGCCATGTTTTCTTTCTGTGAGAATGCCGTAGGACTCCAGGAATTTTTGAAGCTGAACATGCTCAAAAGATGATGCCTAAAGCATTTCGCTTTGATCATTCGACTGTCCGCCGAGTGAAACGGTTCCTCGCTAAAGAAAACCAAAGTTCCACTCCAACCAAAGAAAGAGATAGATCACATCTTGGCCAAATGCCCTTTCTATGAAGAAAGGGTACCATACCAATATGGAAATCCATTTTAGAAAGATCTAGAGCGGAAGATCGACCTCTTTTTGAGAAGAAAGTTTAGGGTTAGCCTCGCCCACTTTAAAGACTAGGTACCCGTAGACTAGTGTAGCCTACTCATTGTCAGAGCAAGCCTTCCCTATGCAATGGTGCTTTCTAGTTCGTATCTGCACCTACATTTACATTAGTTTCAAAATGACCCCTATTCTTTATCATGGTAATCAATAACCATATCATACCGAGCCTGCTAAGCGGGAAAAGGGGGCGAAAGAAAACTCAGGAATGAACCAAGAAGGGCATATCTTCCTGAAAAAAAATGCTACTCTGAATGTTGATCTTCTGACCACGAAACTGAGCAATAAGTCCATCCGATAGTGGGTGGTGTATTTGGAGATCCAAAAGTTCTGTTTTTATGGGCAGAGGTATAGCTAAAAAGTATAAGTCTTTCGCTGTGACTAAGGATAGACAGGACTCTCGGTTCGTCTGAGCCTGAGTCGAAGACTTCGGATCCTGCATCTGCTTCAGTTAATTAGGTTAAAATGTGCCTTAAATGGTGTTTTGATCCTAATCCTAGCTATTCATCATCCGAAGTTGAGGCATTCAACAACTTTCTGAGACACCATTCTTTCCATAGGCAAGGGCCAGCCCGAAGATCAACGGGGTCTTTCTACAAACTCAGTTTCTACCCAACTTTTTCCGAGAGAACCGACTACGGGGGGGTGTGCTGATAAACTCAAACTCGTCTCCGCTCATTTCATTTTACCTAGAAATTGAAATAAATTTGTGTACCTTACCCACATCATCTGAGATGAAGTAATTTCCTACTTTAGATTCAGATGCCTATGTTGCTGCTGATGTGGAGAAATTGGTACCAGCCTACTCGTGATGTTCCTTGCCTGGTTCGCTATAGGAAGTGCTTTTTTCAGCAAAAGGGGAGGGGAGGGAATTCGATGAATCTGAAGCAGCTGGGGCGTTAAGCGTTCATCCATTGATTCTATTTTGACCATCTAAAAAAATAAGAAAACTAAGGAAGCCCGAGCTAGATTATTAATCATCTCAGTTGGAATTTCCATCAAGATGATGTCTATATGCTGACCTTTTCTCGCTGACGCGTATAAATTTGTAAAGGTAAAGACTACTGACTGCTCAAGCTAGAGAAGCTGTAGGACTGGAATTTCTCTTTTGCAGCCTATACCTCCCTTGCCTGAAAGCTTAGCTTCTTCTTGATTTGATAGGCTTCCCTCTAAGGCCCCTCCCTTTTCCCCTTTTATAATGGGGGGGCTCAGGCCCCGACCTACTGCCCTACACAATACCGACATCAGCCGTCTCAAAGCTTCAGGCTTACCTGCAATCAACGATTAGTTGAAGTGAAAAGGCTTTGTCTCCCTCTTTACCGAAATAACCTGTTCGAAAAGAGCTTACCCAAACCGAACATTCTTCCCTTGTTTGCAGGGAGCTAGGACAAACTATTGAATCGGCCATAGTGGAGCGCTTCTTCAGTCATTTAATCACATGAAAATTCAGTTATATTTTGTTGCTTCCAAAGCTTCCCATTGGCGGACAGATAGACTACTTCCGTCAATCACACCATAGGCAAAGGATAAGTCCGATCTCAAAGAAAAACAAAAAAGAGGTAACCCGGGCTTTTTCCTCTTTTCCTCTAAGTCGCCTTTCCTAACAGTGCTTGATCCCCCTAAGAAGTGGGCTATTCGTCCTCTCAAGCGCCAAGGTCTTTCCTTTATATACGAAAAAAATAAATTATCGATTAATAAACAAATAACAAAGTTTACACGACATAAAGATCAAAATAGATCTCTTCTCGAAAAGGTAAGCCTTCTAAGTTGGTTCATCCCCCTGCTATAGATTAGCGAACAGGCGAACCACGAGCCTGCACTTGATCTAAAGCAATGATCCGAGCTATCCCATAGATCTGGAGTGAAAAGAAAGAGTAGAGAGAAAGAAAACCGAAGCTATCTCCTATAACAACGAAAGTTGGAGTAGCAGGATTCGCATATATACCAGTGTATGTGAGAGCAAGATTGGATTCTTTCTTTATTGAATTATTCACACCTATAAAAGGGCTACTGGCCAGCTATACCAGGAGTCTTGGTATTCGGATAATTGATTTGGGTGATCCACGACTGCAGACAGGATCAAGTCAGAGACCTATTCCATATGAGCTAGGTAGCCAATGAAATGAGCTACCCATTGAGAGAGCTTAAACCGATGTCCCTTGCCAGCCTGTAGCTAAGAGTAGCTTCTCTACCGCACCTCCAAAAGCGGGTATAACCTTACTAAAAGCTGGGGCTTCAGCCGCTAGCAGCAACTTTTGTCCCGAAATACAATCTCAATTCCAATCTTTCTTTCGAAGCTCACCTTCCGGACACCAGTAAGGAAAGGTCAGTTCAGCGCGTAAAGCAAACCGAACCGAAAGAAGAAAGACTTTTTGGAAAGTTAGTCGCCTCTATCACATCACCAAAATCGCTTGCATTTACATCTGATGAAATAGCTCAAACTGCTGATTCTCGGGAAATGATTCTTTTCGGTTCCCAGTTCACGACTCTAGCTGGTAGCGCTTCCCTGCCCCTTTGTGGGGACAGGAATGAAAGACTCAAAGTAGAGGAAAGATGGAACTCAAACTCCAATATCTCTTATAGGGATAAAACATAAGTACATCCAATGTTCTCCGTTGGCGGCATGGCACCACTTGAAATTGCGTATAAGGAGACCACCATACCTACCTGTTCGAGAACAGCTTTTTCTAACGATTGGAATCGACGTGTGGCGGGAGGAGATTAAGAAGCAAAGGCAAAAACCTAATTTTGTGGTGCTGGAACTGATTGAACAAAGGGAGCTGCTCTGTCACTCTAGAGAACTAATCGAAGAGGGGGTTTGTTTGACTAAAGCTAAAGCCCTTTTTTACATCTTCGAACTTCAAGGTAGTCTCCGCCCGTGAAAAGCTTATTTTTAATTCAATCAAACTTCTTATGGGACTGGTAAGTCTCACATCGGTGCTCGTATCGGGTGCTATTCCGCTTACTCCACTTCTCCTCGCTCGGTTGCATGAAAGCTATGGCCAAGCCCCAAGTCGGGGACGGAGGGGATAACTTAGAAAAGCGCTTCTTTATCTTATCATTGACCTAAGCCTGGGCGTATGAGGCTTTCTAACTTTGTTTTTAGTAAGGAAACTCTGTTTCTTTCCGATTCTGTTAGTGATCCCGAATCGAGCTTGATACCTAGCGGGGATTATTGCGTTGGATTGATCAGTCGATAATCCCCTTATGACTTCAGGAAGAGACAAAAGGTCAATGTTTTATGTGAAAAAAAAAAATGGGTCTTTAAGATCTCTTAATCTGGCTGCTGGTGCAAGCTTCTAGCTTTCTAGATGGGACTTTCTAAATGAGTTGATTCTCCTGCAAATCCAGCCGAAATGCTTTCTTCAGCTTGTAGTAAATTAAAGCTCTTGATTTGCCTGTCCCTATCCCTCTATCTTCTTATTCATCCGACATCCTTTTCTTCTTAAGAAAAGATCGAAGCCGGTTTCAGTTGATTGGATACCCCCAGTCATTCTCTACCAATTCCTTTCAAAGCGGGGAATTCAATATCTTTCTTTAATCTTTCTTTATTGTCCTATTCGAGCAGATTATGCCATTCCTGTCTGTAATGTAAATGCATGCTTCTTTGATCGGCCCGTTCTTTCTGCCATAAGTACCTCTACTTCGGCTAGGCCTTTCTTCGAGGCTTGGGAAAATCACTTCACCGCTCGTGGTATTCAGACTCCGATCTCACTTCGGGTTTGCCACTATAAGGGCTAGCTGGCTTTCTTTCCTTGCTGCACTCACTCAACAAGGCAATAAAGCAAGGTTCAGAGCGAGAAGGCAGAGAGAATTAGTTTAAGTCTTAAAAGTACGCGGGAAGGAAGACTGTCTAGGTAGAGTACAGGGATTGAACTTTTTCTCGAAGGATGTGAGTAAGTCCAGTTATGTGATCCCGGTCAATCTCATACGGGATTTCAACTAGGCACTTTCACATGCGATTAACGGCTGTTGGATCGAATTCCCACTTTCCAGGGATCGAACTCTAACTCGATTGTTTGGCATTAAGCTCTGTCATTCGGCTTTGCCATCGAGTAAGCGCTTAAAGTCAGCGCTTTGCATTGAAATATCCGGTCTAAGCTAGGCTGCAAGATAGGCGTCAGAGTTCAAACCACTTATTTCTATTAAGAAGGTCAGGCATTGACTAATTAGTAAGTCAGCTCAAAGGAAGTAAAAGCTGAAGATAGTAAATACTTGCGTATAAGAAAGACAATCAAGAATGGCATGAAAAGGAAAGATTGAATAGCACTTGCAAGAGGAGTTATATCTATTGAGTAACAGTACTTCTCCGGTCTGGTCTAATCCAATCCACATCAAATGGTTTTGGTGATAGGTTTTATTCTGGGGTTTGTATCTACTCAAGGGCAAGTCTTATCTTCACTTCGCCATATCATGTACTACTATTATTCCCTATTACTATCACCATTATTACCGAATCGGTAAGCATTGCATCTGCTTATCCCAAGTTCCCTATCTATTGGAATGAACGCTACTATGGACTAGACGAGGCTGGAGTGACAATTTACGTGATAATGACTTTCTCGAGTAATAATGATGAGCAGTTATTATTGTTTGAGCGAGAAAAGGGAGGCCAAATGTGTGGGCAATTATTGTATAGAAGAGAGCGGGAAGCAAGTTAGCGAATAGCACCCACCCTCTTCCCTTATACAATAGTAGTAAACTCAACCGAGGTTGCAGATCGGAATTGGCTACATAATCCTGAAAGGAATCCCCACTCGACATGCGATTCGGCAAACAATGATGGTTGGCTCCGCGGCTTTGTTGTTGTTGACCGAGTTTCGTTTCCGTAAGGTCCAGCACGACTATGTAGTGGTAGAGTAGAAGCGTCAGCCTAGGGGGGATGGTTCATTAAAAGGCCAACCCAAGCTCTTTTCATTTACAACCCTTTTTACTTTTCAGATCTCTCCGTTTGCTCTTTCTGCTGCTTTCTCCCCGGTGAAAGATCAATCAATTGGCTCACTCGATCTGGAATGGAACCGGAGAATATGAAATGGGCTCTCGACCCAGGCCTTGCTTTGTTTACCTGTCTTATCGTATCAAATAAGGTTTCCCAGCCTAGCCTATCTCGGTGTCTGGTACCGAAAGAGAGAATCGGGCAGCTCTAAGGGCAGCTCAAAACCAGCCCAACCTCTTCATGGTCACATCCCCTTTTCTGACGCTTTTCGTCTTGTTGCATGTGCCTTACGGTATCCAGATCCAGTCCTCTCTGCTTCCTATGATTGAAGTGAAGATCCGCAATAGACTGTCTGCTTTCCTTGGTAAGAAAATCAATAAGGAATCTCTTTTTAATAGAACTGAGGACTAGAGGCCTCCCCAATTGAGAGGATAAAGTCTGTGATTCAAAAACCAAACCAGTTGTTAGAGCTGGGTCGGATAGGCAATCAACATGATTGGTCCCGTCCCAGTTTAAGTAGTTGGATGTGAGTGCATCGGATAAGCGAAAGCTAGCAGTAGATCGATAAAAGAAATCATACGGATTTCAACCTACAGATGAAGAATCAGCTTCATTGTTCCCACCATCTATATTATATCATCCAAGAAAGAATAAGAATATTATATAATAAGAGTAGGAATCAATCGTTCAGTGATCGCTACGCTTGATTGATTGGGGCTACTCACACTGTTTTGGCTAAAAACCCATTTCCTTGCTGTTCCTCACGGTTTACCTACTCCAAACACGAAAGTAAAGACCACAAAATCTGTCTACATAGCTCCCTTTGAAGGTGGAGCTTCGCGGGGATCGTACGTCAGCCAAGGCCTTAGACCGGAGTGCGCTCCTGCGGGTGCAGGTGAATCTCTCAGCTTCTGTTAGTTCTGTCCCTCCTCGGTGCCTCTTCCCTTTCCGGGTAAAAGATAGGGCTATTCAAAGCAATCTAACCAAGCCACCCAAGCCAAGGAAGGCTAGCTAGTCTAATGCTAGGGGATTCGATTCATCTCTATCAATGACTTAACCACCTTCCCAAATTCAACTCATTCAAGCATTCGTTTCGAGTCGCCAATAGGAAGTTTACTCCGGGAAGTCAGGAAGTAAGATAGCTGCTAAGACCGCTTCTTCCGCATCAACTGGTGATTCTTTCATTCCTAAAGAAAGTGGAATAAGTAAAGCTGGACCTTCTCCCTTCATCGAAACCAAAAGAGAGAAGCCACCCGCGGTACACCTACTATATGATCGTCGAATCGCTGCCTTGTTCACTGAAATGCGAGAATATCTTTTGAAGTTTAGAGCAAGCCCCTTCCCTATTGTTATAGCGTTCGTGCCTTCCCCCGTCAGTTCCTTCGATAGGCTTCCTCCTCTCCTACTGCCCTACTGCCTACTACAACTAAAGCAAAAGCACCAAGCCAAGACTTAGCCTAGCTACCACCGAAGCCATAGGCTACATTAACTTAACCATCCTACCATAGTCACAAGGGAAAGCGAACCACACTAATACAAATATTTTTTGAATGCTCCTTAGCCCATGGACTTAGAGAGAGAGAAGGAAATCAGGCCAAAGGGGGAGGGCAATGCACCTTCTCTGACCGGAATACAATCCAAAGACCACTTAGAATCATAGATCGAAATAATAATTTCTTACTTTAAGGAAGACGGGCATAGGGACTGGACTGATAGCGCGGGCTGGCCTACTCGATGGCTTGTATGAAAATTAGACGATTGAAATGACAGCTTGGACTGCTAATGGAAAGCATTCTCCTTACTTACACGATAACGGGAATGGGCCTTACCCTCGATCACCGACAGACGGAATGGATTACGAGAGGGCTTAGACCACTTGAAAGCTAGCACCGAATAAAGGGCATTGAGCGCCGATCAAGATCAATAAAGAAGGAAGGTCGTCGATCACCAACCGAAGCCGAAGGGAAGCTCGGAGAAAGGCGTGCCTCTTGCCTCTCTTCCTACTCCTACTGAAGGCAACTACATCTATCACAGCTCTTACCCTACCTCTTAGGACAGGACAACAAGGTCGAAGAACAACCACACCAGCTAGCAGCCGATAACCGATAGCAGCAAGAGAAGACAGACATTCCCTAAATTGAGAAAGAACCCAAGGACAACAACCAACCAAACCACAACAGCTGGCTTTTCTAGCTTCACAGCTGATCACTCACCAGATGCTTAGTCAGAGCCATTCTCCTTGTGCTTTGATAGACTACTCAGAGAGACTCTTTAGGAGAAAGATTCTCCGCTTCGGCTTGCCTCTGTAAGCTCTCTTTTGAGACCTTAGCGGACTACTTGTTTGAAGCTTTCAATATCTTGTTCTCAATGACCGGATCTCGCACTTCCTTCCCCACCCACCTACCCTCTTTACCAGGTTAGGTTGGTTTTTTGCCTTTTCATTCAATGAGACAAGTCCCTTCTTCGCATGCCTTGCGCGCTAGAATGGATCTTACGTCGAAGAGGTTACCGACAAAACTGCCAAGAGGTTAGGAACATTCTTCTTATAGGAATTGATAGACATTTTTTTGGATAGAAAGGGTGGATGCCTTTCTGTCTTGAAAGGGAGTTCACCGAGGATGAGAAAAAGGTAGCTCTTTTCTATCTTATTAGTAGCGGTCTTTGCTGCTTGACTTCTTGACTTAGAGTGCAGATGTGACGACTGCTCTCTCTTTCCGGTTTAGCCTACCATGGGACATGGGAAGGGACGAGAGAAAGCCTTCTTCTTAATAGGATTCTGCTTTCACTGTTCACTGTTCTCAAGGTATCTCCTGACTTGAGGGTGAGATCTCGAATGAGAATATTGCTTTCATTGAGAACCAGGAGAAGGTGACAGAGAAGCGTCCTATGTCTCCCGAGTGCAACCTGATGGCCCTCTTGGCTTATTGGCTAAGCCGATTTTTGATTATGTTCACTGCCCCACGGTAGTTTTCCCAGCCACTTACACACCTCCTATATTTAGTAAAACAAAGGGCAAACAAAGGTAACCCTAAGAGCCACCTGATGGCATTTTGCACTTAGACTGTCGAGCTTAGAGGCGACGGATGACCTATTGATTAGGTTATTCCCTAGGAGCTTAGCTGACACAGCCTGAGGATTGGTATACCTCCCAACCCATCGGATCATTCACCTCTTTGACTGACTTTCAAAATTTGTCCGAAGGTTTTTCTTTCACACAGAAAGCCAAGTCAACTTCTCTCAACTGCAAGCGCGACCACTCAAAAACCCGATGATTGTTTGAGTTTGTGCTTCGTTATCCGAAGGGGAAACTCCCGGCCGTGCCTTAAGCAGCGAACTTTTTCGGTTCCTTGTTAGCAGGTCAGATTTCTGTTCGATTAAATACCGTCGAATAGAATGCTATGAATGGAATCTTATTCGAGCCGGTTCTGAGGCATCTCCCGAGGAGGGTGGTCTCACTATACAACAGGTTTGTTTTCTTCATCAAAGTTGTCGTAGAGTGCACCCTCTAAAGGCGTGCAAGCAAGGAATCCCGCCTATGTGGAAGAAAGAAAGAAGTCAAGCTGCACGCAATCCACAAAAAAAAAGAGAAAAAACTATCGCGGAACAAAAACGAAATCGGTAGCCAAATGGAAGAGTAACAATACGAGAGGAGGTAAGGCCTTAATCCGAGCTAGGATGTAATGGCGGAAGCAATCAATAGCGTTGCACTCGGGGCGGACAGCGTCGAGATTAAGGAAGGTCTTATCCAAAGGTAGGACGGGATAGAGAAGCCCAGTGAGACTGCAAGTTAGTAGGGAACAGGCCAAGGGAAGAAAGATAGTTGTTAGCCTTCCAAATGGCTTATGGAAACACTTAGCACTGGAAATAAAGAGGAGAAAGACTAGGGCCTCCAAGGGAAATAATAATAATTATTATTATACTTATACCTATCAAGGCAACCTAGTTACTTTGAAAGCCGGGTGGAAGCCAAAAGTGAGCTCTTCCTTAAATTGTCTATGTTATCTCTCTACTATTGTATAGCTTCCCCAGACTGCTTTCGTCTTCAGTTGTCTACCGTACTTGATCAGTCAAGGAAAAAACCTTGTGCCATAAGAGAAGTGCAGTAGAACGATTCCAATAGATGAAGGAAGGATTGCATCGCTTTGACCAGACAAAGCAACCTCGAATCTCTCAATCAGAAGCTGTAGATAGACTGACTAGCCCCACTGGTAGTCCAATTCCATCCGCTGTCTCCCTCTCTTGATAAAGAAAATTCGTATTTGAGAAAATTTTAAACTTGTACAGCGTGGTGGCACCATCTATCCATGAGGAGGAGGTGTAACAGTAGACTACCTCCGCGGTATGGTCAGTCACTCATGAATTCCTTCTCGCTCGAATCACTACTAGAATATTTCGTATAGAAAGAGAAACTTGAGGAAAGTGGAAATGCTAGAAGGCCTTTTCTTTCCGCCTACTTTAGTAGTGCCTTGCATCTATGCTTGGGCAGCAAAAGAAGAGTTAGAGCGGGCGAAGTAGGAACCCCATATGGGCCATCTTCAAAGGGGCGTAGCGCTTGCTTACTCGAAAGAGTAAGGACTGAGGTGCGTAGCGAAACTTTTGAAGCCAAAGTACTGAGGACGCCCTACTTATTTATTTCGGGCCTTGGTCACTGCACTCTTCTCAACTTTTACGGAATGCTTTCGCCAAAAAAGAAAGTCATTTCAGTCATTTTTTCTTCCTTCGCTCCGAAGCCCCGTACCGCTCATTGGTACAGTTAAGGCGCCACTTGGTTCCCGAAAACACAGTCCTCGTCCGGCTGGTCGGTCTATTACCCTTTAAAGCGGATCCTTATTTTACCTTCGGCCAGGGGGAGGAATAAGTAAGAGACATTAGTAGAGTTCGTTCTGTGTGGGACGGAATCCTTCCTTTCCTGGCTATCGTAACAACTGCTCCGTACTCCTAAGGATCTCTATGCCACTTGTGATTCCCAGCCAAAGAGGCGCGAAGGTTTCTTTTATCGGCCGATTCCACTGCCGTAGGGCTCTCTTGGAAAGTCATCCGCTCCTGCACACCTTTCCTTAGCCTAGGAATGCACTTTCTCCAGAACCTGAAAGGTGCCCCACAATATAGACTATTAGCCACAAGTGGGAGTCTTCTATCAGTTTAGTACTCTCCGTTCTCGCTTTCTTCAACAGTAAGAGAAGGACTTACACCATCCGGTGACCGGCTTACGAAAAGCACTTTGGGCGGAGCTTTCTCGATCCACTCTATCCGACAAGCATTCATCAAGAAAAAACTCGAGTTCCTGCCTTCTTCGTTCAGTCAGTTGGAGCTTACGCAGGATGGCAAATTAGTCTAGTTGAGCCGGGCAATTACTTCCGTCTCCGAGGGATGGACTCTCGGGGCTAACTACGTGACCCCACCTACTTCTCTTTCCTTTCCGACATAAATTCCAAAAGCAGGAACCCATCTTACTATACATAATTCATAGATCACCACGGAGTTGAGCCGCGGTAGACCTTGTAAGGGTAGACCACCCGTCTGACCTTGGCTTAGTATCTCAAACCGGATTCGTTGGGAGAGGAATTTCTCAGAGTCTAGCAGCTGTTCTAGATGTGGACACCCAGTTTAGGATTGTTTACATGTTTTGCGTGAGTGTCACTTTGCTAAATGGATCTGGAACATCTTTATTCCCAATGAGCATCAAAGTGCCTTCTACTCACTCCTTGGCATTCACGGATTGGTTATGTAGCAATGCTTTTTGTAAGGATCTTAAGTTTGGTTTTGATTGCCAGTGGCGTACGACCTTCTATGCGATAGCATGGAAGATTTTGGTTTGGAGTGGAGGTGTCGAGCTGTTTTTGATGGAGACTTTATTCTCCCTCCTGATCCTAATCGGAGGATTGCTAACGATGTTGAAATTGCTGTCTCTGCTTTCTATTCGAGCCTACAAGCTTAGCTTTGGTTAAGCTTCCAACTAAGGCTAAGGGAGTTGTTTCCCCGGGATTGAGTGAACGAGCTCATAGCCCTCCACCCGCCTTAGCTCAGTGATTCTTTCCCTCAGAGATAGTCAAATCCCTTTTTTTTCAAAAAGAGTAATCTATTCCATTCTACCTAAGTTGTCTCTTCCTAGCTCTTGCCTTTATCCGCAAGGAGCTTTTAAGCCACCCCCCCGGATTGATAGAGCGTTTAAGGGGAAAGAGCTCACCGAAAGGCAGTCCCAAGAGTGAAAGGGAGTTTGAGCTTTGAACATACATATAGGGCAAATACAGGATTGTACGAAATTCGTTCAAACAAAGAAATCGGTCAGTCAATCACTCAATCCCATCGGTCAGTCGACGACTTGGCTTTAAACTAATCTCTTTCCTTGCCTACGTGATATGCACATGAATAACTATTCTATATATATATAAGTAGTATGCTTTCTAGTTCAAGTAGCAATTCCTGTCTCTGCTTCTTAGGACGAAAGCAATCCGATCAATGAATCTTTCTTTGGTATCAGTGCATTAGCGCTTCAGTCTTCCATTCCAGGTAAGCAAGCCAGGGAAGCAATGCCCTCCTGTCTGTCCTTCTTAGAAAGTAGGTAAGCCTCTCTCCTCCTTTTCAGACCTTGGTGGTGGCATTTCCATGATAGCTTTAATCTTAGCTGGGTCAACTTCTATACCCCTCTGACTAACCATAAACCCAAGCAGCTTACCGGCTGTCACTCCGAATACGCATTTCTGTGGATTCAGCCTCATCTTATATTCCCGGATTCTCTCAAAGAACTTCCTAAGTGCAGGCACATGACCCTCTCGCTCGCGGGACTTGATAATAATCTCATCCACATATACCTCGACCTCTTTGTGTATTATGTCATGCAAAAGAATAGTGGCTGCCCTTTGGTAAGTAGCATCAGCTTTCTTCAGGCCGAAGGGCATGACAGTGTAACAAAAAGTCCCCCAGGGTCTGGTGAAAGCAGTCTTAGTCATGTGCTCAGGATCCATTTGGATTTGGTTGTACCCAGAAAACCCGTCAACGAAAGACAGCATGTGCAGACCCTCGTACTCTACCACTTGCCAACGCCCCCCGAAAAAAACTTTCGGGAAAATAGTCTTAGTAAGATCCAACTCAACACATAGGCGAGCAAATTTCCCTCGAGAAGCAGCTTTTGTCTTCCTATTTATTTGAGCCCTTCTGCCAATTGAGTCTCCAATACCTTGAAAAGCAGAAGATGCATAGAATGATAGTGGCATCTTTGGCAAGCGAACCCAAGCTGCCACCGAGTCAATGGTAGCTTCAGATGAGATAAACCCCTGAGTCCAACGGCGGATCGTAAAGTAATGGTCTCCAATGACCCAAGGTTTTTTTTTACATGCTGATAATCACTCTTCTTCCCTTTCTCCGAGTTGAGGACATTCATTGGCTGCGGTGCCTGTTACAGTTACACGATCGAACATCAACAACGGCAGTCACTTCACTAACAACTAGAATGATAGCAGAATGGCTTAATGAAACTGCCAAGACTAGAGGTATTGGAATGATTGCAAAACCCTAACTTCCAAGACTTGACGGTGAACTTACCACAATAGGACGAGAGGGAGATGCCCAACACTAACAAGAAAGGGCGAAGGAAATGGCCCCGAAAGAAAGGAGAGGAAGAATTTCTAATAAAAGACTAGCCCGTATGTAGAATGACCCAACGGAGAGAAAGGATTACTGACTAAAAGAAAAGGATGGAATGAAGTTTTGAGGGAAGGTCTTAGGCAATAGCTTGATTGACAAGATATCCACGCACATAGAAAAAAAGGAAAGGTCGAACTAATTTCGTAGATGTGGGCTGGAGAGTTTTGTTCTGTCGCAAAAAAAAAAGACCAAGAAGTATAATAAGAAAGAAGTCTTTCAATCATTCGGCCGATAGCTTATCCTTCATTTGAAGTAAGCTGGACTTCAAGTAAAGCGGCAGCAAAGGGACCCACTTCACCTCTTCCCTTTCCCTGGCCAACCGAACTGCATCTCAAGAACGCGATGCGGCACTAGATTCAAGAAGCTACTAAAATCGCGTACGCGTAGATTATATAGTATAGACTCAAGCCGCTCCAATCTTCTATCGCAAGTCCTTCTTCACTGGAAGGATGGAACCCTGATTGGTATGCCAACATTTTATCTGGACTGGATAGGTTGACCTATTGGAAGGAACTGGTTGCCGGGCTTGTAACCATGTCTCCCGAGTGATGATCTCCTCAGTACATATGGCGCAAGACGTGATTCCACATCTCTAGTGCCGCCCGGCTGGCATTCTTGATCGAGGAAGCTCCGCCCTCATAGAGGCGGTCACCGGTTGCCTAAGATCAAGTCCTAAGTAGTCGAAGTAAGAATGAAGGGTCAAACGATAAACTAGAAAGTAGTAAGGTCCTTGTAACAGTTGGTGGCCCTCGTATATAGTAGTAAGGAAATGCGATTCTTTCCAGTTTCTTTTTTTTCAAACCGCCTGAACAAGATTCACATAACATAAAAAGATAATTTCTTGTTGACGCAGGCATAACTAACAAATAGAGCAGCTTGTCAAGCAAATCGGCCGTCTAATTCGAAGTTCTCTCTTTTATAAGTTAAAAAAAAAAAAAAGAGTTTTGGCCTTCGTTTGTTAATTTTAAAAGGTTCTTTTGTAGAGTTTCAATAGAATAGTCGGATCTGTTATTCTTTAATATTCCATTAGCGACCAAGTAGTCCTTTTGCTCAGCCCAGAATGGATGGGGGTCCAATTGGGCCATGCGATCGACAATTGTTTCTTTTAAACAAATGATCGCGTCTACTTGGTCGTCGTTGACTTCTCTTTGTGGAGTCAAAGTGGCAAGGCTTTTTTTTATTGCTTGATGTTGAAAGTCCCGCAAACGCAAAGGAACCTCCTGTGGGGCGGGATCAGGCGTTGCTTGTTCGACGACTAGGGGCGGTTGATTATCCTGACCTGGAGTTGGAGCCGACGGGGAAAGTTCATTCCATAGATCCGTTTGAGAAATGGAATGAGTAGGGCTCACTTGCTGCACTTCCTCCCCAAGTTCCGGTGCGGGGGCCGCGTCCGAAAGTCCTCTGAAAAAAGAGGACGACGGGGTAGAGGCTCTGCTTGACAGAGGAGGACAGTGTGTGCCCTCAGAGGCAGGATGCGAAGGGGTTCGGTCGGTCGATGGTGCAGCGGAGGCATTTCCCTCGTTATCTGAAGGGAGGTTTAGATATTGCCTCCAACTGCCCGAGCCCGAGGAGGATGCCTCATTCCTGTTCGGCCCTTGGTCTATGCTCGTCGCTTCCGCCGGTGCTGGCGCCTGCGGCCTTTGGTCGAGGGCCGCCCATATCTCATCTTGGGGTACGCTGTCCACTGAGGTTGATGGTCCGGAAGCTCCCGGAGCCCCCCCCGAAGGAGCCATCATCTTAGCCAGCTCGGGATCTAAAATAGTCAAAACTACTGCTATAACCAGCCCTCCACCACACCACCCGAGCCTACTAAAAAGAAAGTGGAGAGATTTGGTGAGAAGCATGGATTTGAGTTTGACAAGAAAGAGATTGAAATCCATACCAATCAATAGAAATGAAAAATATAATAAAAAAAGGATCGAAATTAGGACAAAAAAATGTTTAATTTTTTCACGTCTTTCCTTAGTCATAGCTTATTATATATATATTTTGTGGGTGCAGTCTCCTTCTGTGTGTAGAACATTGGCTCATGCGTCCAATGGGTTGCACCTGACTGTACCCAGTTCAGTTGGAACAGAAGCACCACCGCTCATTGGTGGGGGAGCTGACTGAGGTCTCCATATACTATGGTAATCATGTGATGCCCGTAGGAAGTCAAATAGAAGATTCAAATTCTATTTGACCGTTCTAGGACAATGTTGTCTTTCACTATCACATGGGCCATAGGGAAATAGAAATTGTCTGTCTAGCTTTCAAGACGAATCTCTTTCTATACGCAATTTCGATAAGAGTCTAGCCAGCTCGTCTCTGCAATACTGTATAGATATGTGTACCATACCGAAGACGAATTTCCTGGCGAAATATCTCAACCGGCTGCTATTATTCAACAAATTACGGACTGGCTGAAATTAATAAATTACCATGGTTGCCGCCGGCTAATAGGGCGAGCAGCGTAATGGAGTCCCCCGGACGGACGACGTGAGCGAGAGCCCAGACCATAGCGGCTTTAGAGACTTCTCTCTCGGCTTTAACGGCGACGAAAACGTTGTCCGAGAGGCTTTCCTTTCTGCTTTACTGTGGTTTACCCATAACCATCAGCGGAAAGGATTACGTAAAAGGCCAAACCAACCCAGGTACATCACAAGTAGATAGGGTTGGAGCAGCAGATCCTATAGAAACAAAGACAAAGCCTGTGGAAATAGAGGCCCTCGAGCCGAATTTCTTTACCGAGTTCCCTCTCGGCTGACACGCTGCTCGGGATCAGCGCGAACGGCGGTGAAGCTGCGATTTCACTACGATCTTGTACATGCAAGCCGTGAGCCGTCTTCTCGCCAGGGGCCCAGGAAAGGACTCTTCCCACTAACTAGCGCTTCGCCCCTTCTTATCTTATGCGGGAGGCAGATTCTTGCTACTCCCATGTGCTGCTACCTAAGAGAAGATAGCGACTATCAGCTTACTACTGGAGCGTAATAGTAGAATCGCTAGCCTGCTTCACCCCTCTCGCTAACTTACTACCTCCGGCAGAAAAAAAAAAGGCTATCTGTCAGGCAAGAAATCCACATTGACCGACAAGAATGTCTCAACCCAGTCTAGAATCGTCGATTTTGGCCTGATCTTCTGATTGACAACCAGCCTGACTTTCTAAGAAAAAGTCCCTTAGGGAATGGTCTTATCTGGCTTTAGACTCCTCTCAACGACACAAGGGACAAGGTTATGAAAGAGTTTGCCTAAGAAGCTGAAGGGCCCATGCCGCAGCACAGCGCTAAAAGCCTTTCTACTCACCGCCCATCTTCCATGGGATGGCTGGCTTCGTCTTCACTTTCAAGCTGGAAAACCTGGAACAGAACATCAGTTGACAACCTTTAGCTTCTACTACAACAACAATAGCCCTATCCTTCCTACTTAACCGCTTAACGGCAGCTAAAGAGTGTGACACTCGAATCCAATCTTCTAAGGAGTAAAAATATTACCCTTCTTCGCTTCACTGAACAAGATTCAATCCCGGGACAGGCTCCGTGCATCCTTTAAAGAAGAATAAAAAACAGCCGAAGAATCAACTACGAGACTGGTCTACGATCGATCAGTAGATCGGGTACAACTTGACCTTACCCGCTTCCGGGCGCAACTAAAGACGTGACGTTCGAATCCCACCTTCCATGGGGCGGGCTTCAAACTCCCCTTCTCAAGATAAGTCCCGGAACTGACGTACCGTACCTTGTCAACCTTTAATATTTTACAAAACGATAATATCGGCACTCAAATCAATAGGAAAAATTTTCATTGTCACAACCCGGTCTTCAGGTCTTCTTTCAGAACCTAATGCCCTTTACGACAGGCGCTAACCGCTTTCTACTAGCTAAAGCAGCTCGGCTCGAACCCTTCTCATGGGATCGGCTTACCTCACTTTCAAGCATCCACTGGATCAGAGATCTTTCTTCCTTCCCTCACCTGTCCCACGTGCTCTAATCCTCTGAGCTACAGGCCCCACCTCGTCTCCACTGGATCTGTTCCCAGGAGTACCCTAAAAAAAAAAGGAACCTTTCCTCTCCCCAGCCATTTCGGGTTAAGAAGATGTGAAAGCGCCTTTCTCTCTATAAGAACGGTGCGTTCCGAGGTGTGAAGTGGGAGAGAGGGGGTTTCATAATTGGTGTTTTGAGTTGTCGTTTTGAGTGGTGGTATAAATGGGGCTTTGTAGGCCCCATTGCCTTGTTGTTGTGTAGTTTTTCTTTTCGAGTGTTGGAGCTTGGGATTTCCTTAAGCGAGTTCAAGGAAGTGACGTGAAGGTAGCCCCACGGAGCGGTAAGGAGCTGACGAGATAAAGGTGTCTCCACTTTGGTAGTGGGGGATCACTCTGGGCTAAGATAGTCTCTTAAGTACTAGCGTAGCGGGAGAGCAAATAGAAATGAACCTTAGATAAAGTCTTAGTTCCCTCCTACCAAGAACTACTAGAGCTCTCTATGCGAGGAAAAGGGTACATATAGGTGGATTGACGCATCTGAGCAGGCAGGGAATACTTAGTGCTTGGAATATGAATGCTATGAGGCTTGGGCGAGAGAGCAGGTCTAGGAGGCCTAGATATTGCATCATGTGAAAGCAGCGCTAAAATACCCATAAGAGCTGTAAACAAGTGAGATAGGCAAAAAGGGGGGCATTTCTCAGCAAGCAAAAGGGCTAAAGCGCCTTCTACCTTCTCTATTGGCAACCACTAAGACTGAGTCTTTCTCTTTGGATGATGCCAGCAGAGGCAATTTGGGAAGTAGAAGCATCTCAGCTTTATTGACCTGATTAAACATTTCCCTTTCATTAGTGCTAGTACTTGTTCTAGTAGACGCAAGGTAGCTTCCCTTCCCTCACAGCTCCCTCTCTCAGGGCATTCTCCGCCTATTCTCTTTCTCTTTCTATTCATTCGTATTTAAGTCACTTCAGGATAGCTAGATTCGATAGCAGCTTATGCCTTAATGCCATCAGTCTTCTCAGTCTTAGATGTTCGATAAGGCAGATCTTTGGGCATTCAAACAAGAATTTCCGGGCTTGAATGTGAGACACTATTTGAACTAGAAAAAGCAGATTCTGTAACAGCAAAAGCAGCACTGACTTCTTTCTCTTATACCGCTCCGGGGGCTTTGCTGCTCCCTCAGACACAGACAGGACAGGAACTAGTCTTTTAAAAGCCAGGACTAGTACTCATTCTTCCTCGAGTTCACGAAATAGCCCTTTGCTCTAGCTAATGAATCCCCCACTTTTTTCTCGAAATAGATCTTGTTACTTGGAACAAGGCGGAATGAAACCCGGGGCCCTATCTGGTTCACTTCATATATCCCGCTCGTTGACTGACTCGCTTAGCTATCACTCCACCTGCCCGAACACTCGCTTCAGTAATGAGGGAAAGAGGTTAAAGAGAGAAAGATGATTGAATCTCCATGTCGTGTCCCACCGTTAGGGTGCCCTAAACTTGTGTTTTGATTTACAGGAGGTATAGCCAAAAAGAGAAGTTTCGACTTGTTCATCCAAGTTGTGGTACCACTACGAAGCCAATCTTGCCAAGTCTTTCACACTGGGATTCTCACTGAACGAAGTCTCACAGCTTGGTATTTCTACTAAAAAGTCTCCGCTACACGGAATAGCAAAAGCAAAAGATTGATGATTTCAGTTTCACAGCTTGACATTCCACATTCCTTTGTCATTCACTGCTGAGAGTAAGACCCCTATAGTACTACCCGTTAGTTGTGATCAAATCTAGTCGGCATCAAACTAATCTATGAGAAAGATTATCAATGACCAGACATTCGGAACATTGCTAAGATGCTGGGTGCGAAAAGGTGCTGTTGAAGAGTCTCTCTGAATAGGGTCAGGGTTAAGACAGAAGACCGGGAATCTCCAAGTCAAAGATATGAAAAAAGGTTGAAAGATTGGAACTTAGCCCTAGATTCAGTATCTGGTATGAGATGAGTGTATGGTGATACACATTTCCAAAGAGAGAATGGAGGACTGAAAGAAGGCTAAGGAGCTGCTACAATAGCATTAGCGCTTCCAGGCACGCTTGCCTATCACTTCTGCTTCCTTCATCCTACTCTACTTCTCTTTCTTTCATGCTACGGCTGCTTCTTTCATCCTGATGAGCTACCCGAAGAAATTGCTTCTTGCTAGCACAGGAAATCTAACTCATTTTATGCCATCGGTCTATGGCTTCCTTTCCTTGTGAATATGGCTACTTTACTAGGCGCATCGAAGAAAGTAAGGACGTTGTATAAATAAGGGCACTCTCTCTGGGCTCTCTCTCTTGCAAGTGAACTAAAGGCTAGGCTTCTTCATGCCTTTGCTCGAATGCCTTGTTCTGTACTGTAGCACAAGAATAAGCTGCTCTCGAAGAAGGAATAAGCGCTCCTTGAACGGAGAGGAAGCAGGCTAACTAAACCTCTCTGTAGGCATTAAAAGAAGAGGAGTAGCTGGATCAGAGCGGGAAGGAAAGGAAATCAGATATGGTGTAGATGGCACTAGGCTGAAGACATGGCTTAACACATGAGCGACGGGCGAAGAGCAGGGATAATTTTAGTAGAAAGGACAACTGCTCTCAAATCAGCAATGCCACATCTGACTCAAAAGGGATCGATAAGCCTTTGCACATGAGAATAGGATTAGACTGAACGGAAATAACCCCGTAAGGGCATTCTCTCCATTATTGAGCTAGGTAGGAAAAACCTCAGTTTAGATAGCACCCACGCAAGGCGCCTCTCTAAAATAAAACCCTAGATGCATCGAATGCGACGCTCCTAGGAGGTGTTCGAGAGGAACTGATCCCACATTAGTAAGGGAAGGCAGCTCTTTCAATTGGTGTTCCCTATTCCAGACCGGCTTTGGCATCGACTTAAGCTTCAACTTAGGCACCTTCTTTAGCTTGAACTTCGACTTAGGTTTCGACTTCAGCCTCGGCATCGTTCTCTCTTTCTTATTCTTCATCCGAATCCTATTTCTTCCTCCTTTTTTCTCCCTCTCTGGATGGTTTACTTCTCTGCCCTTCCCCTCTCTCTGGAGTTCGCCGCTTTCTTCTTTTTTTTACCTTTTTCGGGGGTTGGCTTCATTCTTCTCCGCTCCCATTTTGGTTGTCTTTAGTCTTCTTCCCTTTGGGCTGAGTGGTTCTCTTTTACATTCTCCCTTTCGTCCTTGGGTATTGGGTCTTGGCTTCTCTTCGTTGTGCATCCTCTTTCTTCTCTACTTTACTAAGCTTTCAGTGCAGGAAGTCCTACTAATTGGCAGAGCTAAGAGATATTTATTAAAGAAAAGACAAAGGCGCAATCAACACATTCATGCACACGAGACCTGCTATGCGCGAAAGCACTACCTGCTTACTTTCTCTCGGGACTTGCTTGCTCTCATCTTGCGAAGATAGTTAGCACTACCTTATTCGCTTACCAGAGAGCTAACCTCTAAGAGATATTCTTTAAACCAAGAAAGCCACCCCCACCAAATCAATAAGAAAGGCACCGCCACGAGAACATGGTTACTGCTTACAAGGGGGGCTGCGGTCCCCAAACCCCCAGCATTACTACCTGCTTCTAACTACCCGAAGATGCCTCTCTTCTTTTCGGAAGAGAATAAGTTGTTAGAATGCCTCTCAGTGATCCAAGAATTGATCCCAGCAAGTGCTATGAGTGCTTCGTACTATAGAGAAAGATGAGCATTTCTCCTTCTTTGTATATCGGTAGTGAAAAGTTCCTTTCTTCCTTGTTTTCAAAGTGAGGTCGGAGGCAAAGACTTTTTTAATTTACGTACGTTCTATGTTTGACTGTGAACTATTTTAGAAGTCTTTTCTGAGTCTCCTCACAAGAAGTTTTGAATGAATCGGAGTCAAGGAGTAGATTATTGGCATTCTTAGTTTCAGATTCCTGTTATCTCACCACGAATTGGATTCGAACCAATCTGACGTTCCTTTCTTTTCCTTTATTATCTCGTGATTGGGTCTGTCGTCCTCCTCATTATAGTCCTCCTAAAAGAAATAGCATTTCGTCGGAATACATCCTGTCTTTTCACCGCTCCGTGGGTAGTCCTATGCATAGTCAGTACTATAGCCCCAATCATGGCTACTAATAAAATCAGACTAGGAACCAAAAACCAGACGGAATAGTAGGTATAAAGTAAATTGCCCAATGTTTCCAAATTAGTCCAACTTCGTACCTTTACGGCATAAACCGTATATCTCAGAGAGGTCGTATTTCTTTGGGTTGGTAGTAATGGAATGGTTTCATTATCTAAAATGAAGAACATTTCCCACCAAAAGATCAGTCCAATAATACCACTCACTGGTAAATAGCGCAATACTTCTTCGTGAATCTCCGCTATTTGAATATGGAACATCATAACAACGAATAGGAATGAAACGGCTATAGCTCCTATATGAACTACTGGGAAGATCATAGCGGAGAAGTCGAGACCTAACAAAAGAAGTAAACCTGAAGTGTCGCGAAAGACTAGGATGGGAAACAAAACGGAATGTACCGGATTTTTAGCACGTGCAACCATCAAACCAGAGACCAAAGCAGGGCTCGACAAAACAGAAAGTATCATGGTACGTCGTCCTTCCCTGAAATGGAACTTTCATGCTGGAGCAAGAACTAGCATGAAAGTCGATCTATTACGACCAGCGCGGTTGTTCGTATTTCATTTTCTTTTTCCCTTAGAAAGCACTCACTTTGTTACTTACGGAATCTCAAATCTTTCTCGACGCCGAGAATTTTTTATGTGTCTAGGTCGATCAGAGGTTCGGCTTGCTTCTCCCCCTTGGAAACTGGCTAATCAAAAGGGGGCATTTTTAGAAAATGGATCCTCAATAAATAGAATACCTGTGCGGATATGTTCAGCTTTGGGTTGAAAGGTAAGGAATTTGACTCCGACTAAGATTATTGTCCATGGTGTAACGGACACAGCCCAAATAACCCTCGGGTACAACATGCTACAGATGCCTGTGGATCGCTGAGAGGCGTACATACAATGAATGTTATTGATGCTACTCCTTCTTACCATCTTTGACTGGGGCGACCCTCCATTGATCTTGGCTTGCTTCTTTGTTCTTGGCTACTGCTTGGTTAACTATTGCGAATTATTTAATGGTAGAAAGAAATCCTTCTTCCTTCCCGCATCGCATCCTAGAGGGGCCGCTCGGACGAATAAAGTAAAGTAGGGAATGGGATAGAGTTCGAGTGAGGCATCAACCATAGATTGCGGAACTTTCGAGATGCTTCCTTGCGAAAGCCAACGGAGTCTGTAACTCAACCTTCTCATCCATGGGAGGATTCCATATTCGATGATAAATGTCAATCGAGGGCAACCTCATTTCCAGAGATAGAATCAGGCTGCACAGAAGGGGAAAAGCCCTCCTACTGAGCAAGATCATTAATGAATAAGGAAGCACTTAACTTAGGGTAGCCAGTCTCACTTCACGCAGCATAGCGCCTTGCTATTTGCATTCATCCTTGTAACTTACCGAAGTGAGGAAAGCCACATTGGGGATCGCGAGTCGGGAGGGTGGCGAAGATATTGTGTGTGTCAGCGAAGTCTTTCCGGGGTTGAAAGCACGGGTTGGAAGCATGAGCGATGAGCTTCTCGACTTCGATCTTTTTCTTTTATTTTAAGTTATGGGTTGATTGTGACCTAGTATAGGACTGATCCAGGGCAATTCAAAGGCTAAGCCCAAGAATTCCAATAGTTCGCTTTTTCGTTTTAGCGCTACTTGGATACTCCAAGCCAAGATCGGGTTGGATACTTCAAGCCAAGATCAGGACGATGGGTGGGGGATAGGGGCATGCATGCATCCAAGAGCGTATTTTCTCGTTGTTGCTTGTAACATTATTAACGAGAAAAGTGGCTGGCTCTATTTTCATGCTTCATGTTGTCGCCTTCGAAATCGATGCTTAAGTCGATCCACTTGCATTGGTGGTCTCTCTCTTCCCTCATCGCATGCGCTTCGCTTCGACCAGGGTGCTTTTAAGCTGGCTTCTTTCTTTGATTGTCCGGTACCTTCCCTCGATCTGGTCTTCTGTAACAATCTGATCTTTCACTTTATTATATTATATATTATGCTATTTTTTTGGGGATCCTAGGTGGGGAAATAGCTATAGCCAAGTGGTGCAGAACAAAGAGGAGTGGAGCAGACTCATTGGCTACGGTTCCGGCCTATTAATAGTAAAATTTTCATTGACCAAGCCTGAATGGGCTGCTCCTGCTCTTGGTTCCCGGGGAAAATGGGGTGACAAAGAGCAGCTTGCTTCATTGGATCATTGCTCGACTCGATGGGTACTTCTAGTGGTTTGCCGGACGGAGAAGCTCTTGTTTTCTTTCAGGAGTTGGTTGGTGGCATGGACACCTAGCCTTTTCTTATTTATAGTAATAGTCGCTAGGCGTTCTAGGCCGAATCTGATGTTATGAAAAGGGCAAGCTCAAGCCTTAAGTTAAAGGGAAGCTTCTTACATACTTATTTAGCTAGGCTTCCTCTTATACTGCTAATAAGCTGACTACTTCGAGTGACTTTTTCTTCGGTATGAAGAAGAGGCCTATCCTGGTTAATTTTTCTTCATAAGGGGACTGAGCCTAGGGGGGACGGGGAAGCAAAGCTTAGGAATTGACAAGACCAGCCTTAGGAACATACGCACGACGCTTCCAAGAAAAGCAAGAAGTATGACGACTGTCCTATAAAGTCAAGAAGCTTCCTAGTAGTAGCTTCAGTGACATTGGTTGCTTTCAGGTATGCCTGAACATCGTTCCAATTGATAAGATTGGTCATCATATATGACCATCACGCAAAGTAGGATACTTTTTTTTTGGTATGGCGGTGAAATAGACAGAATTTTCAATAGTTGAAAGCAGGAAGGGGATAAAAAAAAGGGAGGGGGGAGGGCCTGAGCCCTTTCTTAGAATCGAATTCTAAACCGGCGCTGCTTGATGCTTCTGATCAATAGAAAAGGAAGCCGAGCAAAGAGAATAAGGAACTCGGGACGCCATAAATGGATCTGGAACTCATTCCTTTCCTTTCGTTTAAGAGTCCGTGGCACTAGCCTTTCTTTCTTTACTTTGAAGGGCTTTTTCCCTTTTGGAAATCAAGGGTAAGCTTTTTTTTTTTTATTTATAAATATAATAATAATAACGGATCTTGAATAAGAATCTTAAATAGAACTAATGAATCTTCCTTTGTAGGAACTTCACTTTCACTCCTGAAGTCAGGTCTTCCTTCCCCCACAGAACCAGATTCTGTCTTCTAATCCTAATAGTTTGGCGCCGCGGAGTCTGCTTTAGAGGAGAAAACTTCTTTCCCGGGAAAGGTTGATCTATAAAGAGGTCACTTAATCAGAGGTTGTCTCCTCATCGGTTGATGTCTCCAATCAGTAATCGATTCTATAAAAATAAGATAGTATAACTCTAACCGCTGAACCAGTTTTTGTTGCTCGATCATATTATATCTCCTAATCCTATGAAGAAACATAGTATGCTACCACTTGTCTTTGTTGCTGAGTCGGTTTCTTTTGCTCAACCATATTCTGTAGAGGAATCGGAGAATGTTTCCGAATCGGCTGTGTTCCTTCTACTGATTTCATAGCTGGGATGGGTAGGCTTTTCATTTTCATTTGAATAAGATCCAATCTCTAAGACTAAGATAAGTAAGATACCACATCACATATTTTTACGTTCGTAGATAGAAAAAAAAAAAGAGGAATCCTAGCCTCGAAGCGGCGAACTCGACCAGAATGGGAAGTAAAGTAAGCGCGCGAATGACATTGGTCTTTCTTGCTTTCAATTTGAAGAACGTGTTCCCGCAGTGGAAGGCCCTACCCATAAAATTAGAGAAGGAAGCGGAGCTGGCATCGATCTTTTCTTTAGAAACTGCTTGACTTATGATATTCTTGACTTTGCATCTTTCAACTTCAAGTCAGAATGTGTTCCTGCCGTCAAAGAAGAAGAATTACTTTTTATAGAATCCGCTTATTCTATAGCCGGAGATTCAATAGCAATTGCTGTTACTTATATATTAAAAAAAAAAAAAGCTTAGAGGGCTTGCCCTTGTTCTGGTTCTAAAAGAAGAGTTCGGAGAAGAGTCAACCTAGAAGAGAAAGAGTTCTCCTGGGAAAGGAGAAGCCTAGCTAGGAAGGAGTTTTGTTTGCATAGAATAGCGAAAACTAGAAGATGAATCCGCCCAGAGAAGATTAGAAAGCGATTTCCCGGCAAGCTGGCTTAGCTTCGAATGAATATAAGATTCAGAGAGCAGAAGAAGACTTTTGAGTGGCACTTGGTCGGTCTTATTTAATTTATTTAAAAATGCGCTCCTGCTGCTAGGGTCTTTTTTCCGGGAGTAATAAAATGTTAGTCGGGAGCCCGCCTAGCCTACGAGGAGAGGAACCCCAGAAGAGTCAGAAGCCTAGAGTCAACCTAGAAGAGGAGGCCTAGTAGTTTTCTTTCCTTACTTATTGACCTTGAGGGCCTTACCTAGAGTTAAGTCCCGGGGAAGTAGTCAAAGAAGTACAGCCGGGAAGCCAGACACTATTGAATTGACAGGACATACGGTAATTCTTCTTTATAATAAAAAAAAAAGTACTAGGTAAAAGTGAGTTCACATTGGGACGGCTGTAGTCAATGTATGACTGAGGCATATGAGGATAAAAACAAGGCTATATCTTATTCCAAAACCACTGGGTAGTTGTATGAGGAGAAGAAATGCTGTCTCCACCGTGCAATCGAATAAGCGCAATACCTACAACTCCTCCCCCCCTAGCTAAGGCAGAACTGAAAGTCTTCTCTACTTCACTCCGCTACTAGTTCTATTTTCGGAGGAATACTTTTCTGCTTTCTTACTCTTATTCTGTCACATCGAGGTAGTGCTAACTCATCGAAAATCTCCTTACGATCTGTCTTCTCTTATGAAATTGATAGTTAGTGCGTAGTGGGACTGCTTGTTCGTGAGGTGGATGCTGGCTGACGAGCCAGGAAAGGACTCTTCCCACTAACTAGCGCTTCGCCCCTTTAATAGAATAGCATGTACCCATCTTCCTAAAACCGATGCCTTAGCACAAAAAAAAGTAATATTAGAGACAACTGGCCAAAGGGTTAAGGCTAGACGCACCTCTTCCTGTTTCTTACTTGCTCTCATGCAGCGAAGAAAGCTTTCAGTCTCGCTTACCCGAGAGCTAACCTATGAGAGAGATTCTTTGACAACAGACCGGCTATGCGCAAGGTCAATACGGCTTAAAGAACGGCGCTATGCCTCGAAGAGTGACTTCTTACCTCTCCCTCTCCTTTGGGTTAACTCAGATCTTTCTCCTTCTTTAAGCTAAACCTCCCAGGCGGCCTTTCTTTGGGAACCTCTGTTGCCTGACCTTGCTGCCCTGGTGACTGCTTACCAGAGATTGGTTCTCTCGGCGGGTTGATCAAGTTCCTTTCAGCTGCGGGCTAAATAAGAGGGTCCCGAAGAGAGGGGCGTTGAATGGCTTCCACGATTGGATGAGAATACAGGAGCACAAGAAGGCGGAAATGGATCCTGCAAGTCGCCGGAAGACGATCCTACTCAGACTCTTCCAATCGACGTCTTCAAGAATCTCTCTTCTTTCTCTGACCTGGAAGGAAGAGGTCTCCCTCCCTATAGGCTATAGGAGAGTGCAGATGCATTCCTTCAATTGACTCGATTGGTCAACTAATCCATGAATGGTACGAGTACTTAGACAGTCTAACTAGTCAATGAGTCTATCCCTAGACTCTGACCATCTACAAGGACCTTCCCTAACAATTCTTCTAACCCGGCTCCTCCTAACTCATAGGGAAGACCAACTCACTGACCACCTGACCCATACGAGGTTGAAAGCGTAATTCAATTGTTAGGCATAAAAAGCTAGATGAATATTGGAATATTAGAAAAGAGCAAGAAGACGGTCTATTCCCAAACGTCTGCAAACCAAAGACCGGCCAGGAGCCGCTACTTGACTGATTCATTGCCTGGCATCATGAAGTGAACTAGACTGGCTTCGGTCTCTCTCTACATGAAGCACCCGAGCTTCATACAGGGTCTCATTAGGTTCTTTCCCCGGTCTTGCCGGCTCACCTCGACATTCAAGGTTAGCCCCTAATCCGAGTGAAGGTCACTCCTTTCGTTCCCCTCGGGTTCTGTTCTATTAGTGGAATCCCCAAAAGCGGAAGAAGCGAAATGGTAAAGGTCCCTTCCCTCAGTTACTTCTTTGCCTTCCCTTACCAATGGTTTTTTAAAGACTGCTTCATCCCACCATCTTCATCCTATCCTCATGTCCGATAATCTCTGCTGTTGAAGCTGTTGAGAATCGCCTCTTTGACACTACCAGATCAGCATCAGCTAACTCTCCAGGCTAAGCCAATAAGATCGAATAAGAGGAAGTTTCTCTCAGAGAAGGAGCAAAGCAGTCCCAATGCCCACAGATCTGCATTATTATACGAGGATAGTGGCTAGCTTCGATGAATAGATTGTATCTCTTTTTTCAATCGGAATGGATAGAGCTGAATCCCCTAAGGTTGAAAGAGCTATGCTAGCATTGGTCACATAGGCTTGAACCGCTTAGGCTCGACTCTTTTCTTTGCAAGAATGCCTTGTGAAAGAATAGGGATAGGCAAATTAGACTGATTTAGTGAAGTATGCCATGCCATCAGTAGCTAAGTAGGCTGTTCTCGAATCATCTGTGGCACTTGCTCTTAGCCTTGATCTTTTTCTTTTTTTTTTTAATCTGCCTATTGTTTCATCAGATGGGATTGGAATGCTTTCCTTGGTTTCAAAGGCTTAACTAGACTGCTTTCAATGGCTAGATGGTAAAGATCCCACACCCGAAACAAGAGAATCAAAGGGGCGTAACGACGGAGAGATCTTTTAACTCTTTCTCGATGCGACTCGATAAAGGTTATTCCCAGATATGTTGATAGCTTACAGTCAGAAGCCAGCTCTTCTTCAAATCGACTGGAGTAGAGGGAAAAAGACCGACTCTTTACTTTAGCATCCCGAAGAGTTCCATTTCTAGGCCCTGGCCCTTCGAAGGCGCTGCTCTGTCGGACCTTTTCTTTGACTTTCCTGGGATGAGTCTTTCGCACGAGATGAAGACCGCTCTTTCGAGCTGCATTCGTACATTTCTTTCAAGCGAGCCAGTCCAAGTCCAGGTTTAGGAGTGAAGATGGGCAAGAAGAGGAGTGTAGGGAGAAGTCATGAAATGAAGACAAGACGAAGGAAATCGGGTTTAGACGGATTCAGACTTCCTTCTGTGATGACTAATTTGTTTTTGTATAAGTTTCCGCTTTCCTTTTCTAATGAAAGAGGCCAAGAGGGGTCAATGCTGGAGACTTCAAGGGAAGAGTGATCGACCGGACTTCATTTCAAAGGAAAGTTAGCAAATTCGATCGAAAAACAATACCTCACTCTGACTAGATAGACACCTACCTTCATTCCATACCAAACAAAGGTAGACAAGACTGCTCTATCCGTAACGTAAGAGAATGCTCGAGAAAGTTCTAACATTAACTAGATTAGATCTTAAAGATAGAAGAAAGATAGGGAGACCTCTTCAGATAGACTACCACATCCTCTCGGATGAAAGGCATGGGGATAAAATAATTTTGAACCTGAAAACTGTTGTCCTTTCGTCGACTATTAGACCTGCTTCAATCCAAACCTCAAGGCTAAGACCACTTATTTCGCATCAACAGAAAAAAGACTGGCATATGTAAGAGCAAAAGCACTGACACTGACTACCGCTCATGCCCCCTAGCCAATTCAAACTCGGATCCTAAGGCCGATGGGTGATTCTCTATAAAGTTTTAATATGACATCACTTTTAGCTGTTGGGTACGAAACTAGACTAGGCTATGATTCACATCTCGAAAGTTCTCAGATCTGGACCTAAGGCCTGGGACTGCTTCTTCCTTATCGCCCGACTATTGCATCGCCTTGACTTGGGCCGGGAACTCAAAAAGAAATTGACCTTGAGCCTGCTAATTAAAGTCAACCTTTGCCTTTTAAAACAGCTATTGCTTGTCTTTCTAAATCATTATGAAGAGTGCCACATCTCTCGATCTCTATCTTCTTTAGCGGACATCGAGGCTTTAAGACCGATTGGCACGTGCCCAAAAAGGGAGACCGGAGACCGCGTCTGAAGCCTTTGCCAACTTTCCGTCTCAGGCAAGAGCTACGGAACTAAAGCACCAACGGCTCCTCTTCCGACTCCGACATTGGCTACTGCTATCGGGTATGAACTTATAAATTAAGCAGTCGATGCCCTGATCCCGGGAATAAGAGAACTTTATCTTCCAGGTATTCACTCATCCCCTCTCAGTGGCAAGAGTGAGTAGATAGCAGAAGTTCTTTCATTCCCCATTCCTGGGATATTAGTGAAGCTTGCCCCTTAAGGGTGTTCTCACCTGTGCTATCAATAAGAAGGAGCCATTTCCCTGGTAGGCTAAGCCAGAAAGAGAGAAAGAGAATGTTAAAAGGCTACGCACCTTGGTCCAGAGCGAGGATTGGGATAAGTTGAACCCGTTCTCTTTAGTTCTATTTTCACTAAGCCGAATCGCTATCTCTGGAACCAAAGTCGTATTTATTCCATATCCTAATGTAATGCCCTTTAAACCACCAACAGGTCCTATTCCGCCAACACTGAAAAAAGGGCTCTCTGCGGCTCAGTTGGTTAGTACCTTAAACTAATTAGCCATTTCCAAGCTGCTCTTTCATAAGCTGTGATGGCTCTTTTGAATAAACGGCATAGTCTATGTCATCTTCCTTTTGCCCAGGAGCATTCGACTGAAGAAGTATGCCATTAGTAAGACTCTCTAGAAGCCTTAGGAGCAATGGAGTCTGGTGAGGTAGCTCTTGTCTCTTGGTCAGCTGTTTCCGCTCGAGTGAAAATGCTTGATGGGGCGAGATTTGCCTTGGGTGAGGTTTAATAAAAAAGTAAAGTAGGACAGCGGTGACCGCGAATGGCTATAGTTCGTCACTCGCGGTATAAAAAGAAGTAAGGAGCTTTCCTAAGCTAAAGCGCTTTCTAGTTTGAGAGATGGAAATGCCTAATCAAGTAGCCAAGAATCATCGATTTCGGAGGGAAAGAACCCAGCTCCAGGGGAAATGAATTTTGGAAGGATCCGATCCCAAGTGACATTGAATCAGTTGGTGTTGGAGGAGTGAATGCCAGTCGAAAGGCGCATCTATGACTTAATACCGAATTTGCCATAGAAGGGCTCGATCCCAGACCTGGGGCGAGAAATGCTTTTTGATTGAACGAAGCCAAGGGGCGAACGGGAAATGCTTTAGGGAACAACCAAGTACCATCCGACAGTCTTAAAGAGTGAAAGAAGCAGGTATTCATAAGCGGGACGACAGCTCAAAATCGCACATTTAGCTTTGTCTGCCAGACCCTTAGTTTCAAGCAGCAAAGGGGGAAGGAGGCCTATCGAAGTCACTTTCCTAGGTTAAGGTAGGTTCAGTGCCCCAGAAGAATCGGTAGTTGTTAGACTAGCTCTGGCTTGATGACTGCTTTCCTTGGTTTCAAAGGCCTGGCTAACAAAGCCAGAACTCCTAATTAAGGGCGGGAAGCGAAGTCACTAACTAGACCAGAGGAAGAGAAAGGATCGATCCCAGACCTAGGCAAAAGGGAATTGATTTAGGTAGGTAAAGGCTCAAGGCCGAGCTCTTTAATATTAAAAATGAAACCCCAGCAGCAAGCCTAGCCCTTAAAGCTTTGAAGCCTGCTTAACTTCAAAAGAGTTGCGTAGGTAGACTATACTATAAGGAATAGTTTAGGGGTTTAAAGAAGAAGACAGATTTATGCCAAAAAGACAGACTTTCCTCGTGTTAGCGAAACTGGAACTGGGATAGCCTCGGGTAATTCAATTGTTTCAGTTCCTGTGACTAGGCTTTCTCTCCGGTGATATTGAATCTCTTGGAGTAAGATCAGTAGGAGGAGCTCACCCCAGGCAAGCTACTTATTAATTAGAACCCGGATAAGTCCGATGGAAATGAATTGAAAAAGAAAAGTATGTTCTCACGGGCTAGGCTAAGCCAGAAAGAGAAAGAGAAAGAGAATGCTAAAGTAAAGACTAGTTAAAGAAGAAGGCGAGCTAGCAGATGAGATAAGCGTAGAAATTCACCCGAGTAAGGCCGACTTAAAGTGGATATAGTTGATCCCGTTAAAAGGGGTTCTCTCTCTTGATTAAGTCATTTCTACTGGCTCAAGCCCAAGGTGAGAAAGACCAGGGGTAACCACCCTTTCTAAAGCGAACGAATGGAACTAAACGACTAGCAATCAATGGGAATGATTAAATAAGTCCGATTCCTCTCGGCGGCACTCTGCTCATGGTTTTAAGGTAAGGAAGTTGAATGTGAACAAGGAATAAGCAGTCTTAGCTGCAGTTACCGTTGAAGGAAGGGAAGACAGCTAACCGCCTTGTAGGCGTAGTTCTTAAGTAATCCCACGCTCAAACCCTATAACCCAAAAGTATAGAGTCAGGCTACGTTCTAACCCCTAGTGCTGGTATATGAGTCTATCCCTCTAACCTGGAGCTATCGTATCCCCTCGTTGTAGTAGGAGAACCAGTCCACTCTCTAACCCTCATCTAACGCTCTAACCTTTCGTCGCTGTAAGTAATTCCCTCTAACCCTTCCTTTAGCCTACTTTCTATCCCGCTAGCAAGGAAGCCACAAACTCATATCCCTAGCCCGCTAATCCATCGTTCTATGGTCACCCTTTTTCGGAAGTAGGGTAAGGTGATTCAAAGTAAGCTAGAGAAAGCTATCCTGTAAGCTAGCCTTGTATGAGTAGGAGTAGGAGTCGGCCAGTGAGTCTCCCCCTGGTTCTAGAGTGAGCAAGGTTATAGAGTAATTCCGAGCTGGAGGAAGCAAGTAAGGAAGAAAGAGGAGCTATTTTACGTAATTCCCTGCCCGAGTAAGCCTCATGTTATTTTAAGGAAGCGGGTGGAGGGTATAGTTATATTTTACAGTCCCCAGTTCTAGAGGAAGGATTGGGATTACTCCCTCGTGCTATCGGTTATAGAGTCAGAGTTGGGAAGTCCCAGGTTCTGGAGGCATTAAGCAAATCAGCTAACCCAGGTGCTAGAGGTTCTTAATCCCAGTAGATAAATAAGTAAGCTAGTCCCAGGTAAGCAAGGTGAGAGCAAAAGGCTTAAGGCAACCCAGGTGCGAGAGTCTTGAGTACGCTAATGAGTAAGGGGATTCTTCATAGAGCTAGAAAGCTTTTAGAGCTAATCCCTGGGCCAGCCAATGAGTATGCCAGTTGATGACTCCCCAGGAGATATTGAATTTGAAGGAAAAAAGGGAAGACAGAAGGAAGGATTGGACTGGTGCTATAGCTTTCCGAGCTAGAGGATATAAAAAGAGTCTTGAGTCAGCCAATGATTAGCGAGCAAGCAAGCCAAGCCGCACGGAAAGGGTCACCGAAGTAGGGGACCGAAGCTAGCGAAGTGAACCGTTAGAAACCGGGGTATAAATAACAACAAGTCAGGCATGAAAGCCAAGTGAAGTGACCAGAGGTTTAGGGTGCGGTGCCAATTCTTAAGAGTGGTGTGAGGCAGTGAGCTAGCCCGCTACAGATGATTGCTGCCTTGCACTTCCAACCGGAAGATAAGATGCCAGGGTCAAATGACTTAAAAAACCCGATTATTTGCACAGATCTGCTAAAATAAAAAAAAAGCCGATTTGAGATCGGAAAGGCAACATCTATCGCAAACCTTAAACTCGTGATTGAACTAAAGAAATGAGGCCATGAATAAGGTTTTTCTCACTACACGAGTAAGAATTTACTAGCCGCCTACTCTATATCTATAAAGATAGACGGATTTCGCCTGCCACTCTACCGAGCTAACCAGGGCGGATGAGCATCTATTTCAAGAAAGGATTGAACAAGGTGTACTTTGTGAAGCGGCTATCGGCTTTAAGAGCACCACGTTAACGCCTAGCCTATTACCTTTACTTAACAACACTACTTCTCCTTCCCCTCTTTCCTGTGCTAGCAAGAAGGAAAAAGAAGGAAATCTAACTCATTTTAAGGTAGAGCTCTTAGAGTCCTACTTCAAGGCAGTTCCTTAGTTAAAGCAAGGAGAGCAGAAAAAGAGGGAAAAAAACCCAATGTTCTTACGCGGGTTGGGAATAAAGGCGACTAAGATCGTCAAGATGTTGATCGGAACACACGACACGACCTAAGTAACCTTAAAATGGGGATGCCAATCTTATACATAAAATACCGCTATCTAAAGTAACAGGGAGCTGCGCTATATCATGGAAGAAGGAGCAAAAAAGCCAGGCATAAAAATGAAAGAATTGATAATCTCCCCGAATTCTTACTTCTCCATCAAGAATCCTGTCTTCTTCTCTATCTCGACGGAAGTATTAGCAGAAATTTTTAATGTTCTTTTATCTTGTTTATATATTGGGTTTAGTATTTGGTGGGCTTTGCCCCCGGAGGTCAGTCTCAGTCAGCTTCTAACAACACCAACGGGATTTGAGATTATGGAGGGGCTTAGAAAGACTGTCGAAGTTCTAATTTCTGCTTTGGAAGAAGGCGAAGCAGCCGAAAGAGCGAAAAACGAAGAAACTCGTGAAGCCTTAAGTGAGCTGCCTGAGTCCCCATCCGCTAGGCCTAAGATGGAGGCTGTGTTGATTGGGTCCATAACACTAGCGTTCTTACTTACCTCGTCTCGTCTTTGGTGACAAAACTTCTCTCGTCCATCTCCGTCTGTGAAAAGCATCGGCATTCTAATTCCATTACCTTATCCTCGTCTTAGGAAGATGAAGAGGAACTCTTGACATCGAAAGCAATTCTTGGGATGAAATAACTCTTCTTAATAAGGAGATGGATGAAATGACTCGAACAATATAATAGAGGAATGAAGTGACTGTACTTACTTTGATATGGACGGACTTATTCGTATTACAAGGAAAGAGACTTAGCCAGTGAGATCAGACAAGGGAAAGATAAGATTATGGGCTATTATTCTTTCATCGTCTCCCTAAGTTTAAAAAGTATTCGAGGGAGGAGAAAGCTCAACAACGGAAGAGGGACTAGATTTCCGTACTATATATAAGTATCTCTTTCATCGTCACCGTATGCTGTGGTCGAGAAAGCCCCTTGTCAGCGTCATTGGAAGTTCATATTTCCTTTTGTATTAGGAGATTTCCAGTGCAATATCCTATTTCCGCATATTTACAGTTCTTTTCGAAGGAGGTCAATAGGAGGTAATAAATAAGGGCTATTTTACCCCATGCTAATCCCCATATCTGACTAGCAAGGAGTTGATTATGGCAGATTTATAGTAGGCTTCTCCCGATTGTGAGTGAAAAAGAAAAGAGATAAGCACTGATGGGGGAATACTCTAATGGGCTTAGGGAATAATACTTTAGTATGCTTTACTTTTAGCACTCCTAGAATAGGCTGCTTTGGAGGAAGACTCTATGTAATATGCCCCTCCCCTAATATGCTTTCCTTCTTTTTGATATAGCAGGTGGCTTTCCTAAAAAGTACTTTTTGATACTGGCGTAGCCTCTCTCGAGGTTTTAGTTCATTTCCATAGGTTGCATCCCTAGTCGGTCTTGCAGAAGGGGAGTTTCCATCCAGCTTGTATACGAGTGCTAAAGGCATCTAGTTCCTGTGGTAAACCCATGTCGCTCCAGTCTTACGCCGAAAAAAAGTCTTAAGGCAAGCAAGAAAGGAAAGCCAATCTCTTTACCTTTTAGGAGATCAAGCGGGCAAGGGCAAGCTAGCATATTCCAATAAATTACCCGCCCTATTTCCTCCTGTACATGTACTACTACTTTTTATAATCCTATTATAGGGTAGGGCTAGCGAAATAGATCTCTTTCTGCCACGTCACCTCTAGCTCCATCCCACTATAACCTCTTGCTTGAATATGCTGCTTTCCTTTCCTTGGAGGAAGAGAATAGAATAGTGAGTCTATTTCCCAAATGGCTTAGGATTCTCATTTGCCTTTAAGTAATCATAAGTAAAGAAAAAAGCTTATGGCTTAGACCTAGGAATGCTTCGCTTCACCGGCAAGCTAGCCTTCCCTACAGCCTTTCCCTCTGAACAAGTGCTCCGCAGGAACTAAGGATCTGAAACTTTACTATCATTCCTTCTCTTCCTAAGGTTCTAACGATTCAAACGAGACTGAAAATAGTAGGGAATCATAAAGATTTTCTTAGTCATTTTCGCGTCTTTGAATTAACTTTTTTTGATGGCATGGAAAGGGGAGCACGAAAGCTAGCATAGGGAAGGCTTTGCAAAACCTTGCCAAAGTGGAGGTTTTTTTTCCTAAACAATCAGTCAATCCATTAAGTCAAGTTCGGCGGTAAAGCAAGGAATGAGAAATGCCAGTTCTGGCAGAAAGGAAGGAAGCGTAGTCCTTTCAGTGATGTAAGTGAACAAGTCATGGTGGAGGTCCTGCTCAGTTCAGTACAGCCTGGCAGTAAGAGCTGCCACCGGAGCTTAGAGTTCAGTTCGTCAGTCAATGAAAGAGGGCGGGCTTTACAAGGTGGGGCAAGGCAAGCGGGCATTGATTGACTGATTAACGAGATGGGATTCCCTCCGTCCAGCGATCGCCGTTAGGTTAATCGAAAACGTGTGATCAATGGGCTCTGCTCTAGCTATCCCTTCCTCAAAAAAAAGGCTAAACCACTGCGAACAGGCCTACAACCCCCAAGCTAGTCTCTCTGGTCTCACTGGCTTGGCTTGCTTGCAACCGTTGTACAGCTACTGGATTCTCTCTCAGGAAAAGGAATTCTTCCTTGATTGAAACAGCTAGACAGTAAGATGAACTTGCAAAGAGAAGAACCTATTCGATAACAGCCGATTTGTTCACATCTTGAATATGACCCTTTGCCATAGACCAATTGCCAGAGATTGGCTAGCATGAGGACAGATAGGCTAAAGAGAGGTTAACCCTAGTAGATTCTGCACTCCCTAAAGAGTCAAATCCATTCCTTTAGCATAGCAAGGCTACGTGGTCTTCTATCCAACAGCGCTTACTCTCGTTGCGGTTATTGCATCAAGCACGGGTTACGAAAGCAAGGGCGTTAAGGCTTTCCTTCTCAGATGGGGCCTAAGGACTCTTTTCTCGGCGTAAGGACTGGTACTAGAATATGCATGTAAGGAGCGCATTCACGAGCACTAGCTTTCCTGGCTTGGGGGAGTATTTAAGTAAGCTATCCCACTAATGCAATTCGATGCTTCCTGCGTCGAAGGTCAATCAGTCGTCCCTCAAAGCCCCTTCTCGAGACACTCTTTCTTAGTCCCTTTGACTTCTCCTTTTCGATGCCATCTCTTATTTCCCCTTAGATGTCACTTCCTCTATCAAATCAAAGAGCGGCTATTCACCATCAGGAAAGACAGTAAGCCAAGGAAAGGAAGAACTGAACGAAAATCAGGGTAAAATGAAACTTGTGAGCCTACTCAGGATTGGGTGGGATGGTTGGAGCAGACTCAAGGCTCGTAACACTCGTAGACATCAGTTCGCGGAAACCACCCGAGGAAGAGCACTTGTTACCTTACTAACCCTATCTATAAAGCTGCTCTACCTGGCATTCACTGCTCATTGCCTTCTTTCTTGTAGACCGGTAAGATGAACGAGAGCCTGTGGCTTTTCGACTTTCTCGGCATGATCTTGCGACTTTTTGAGTCTACCTTTGAGCGCCTGAATCAATTCAACAAAAAGAGGTAAAATCCCCTAGTTGGGCTGTCTTCGAGCAAGCTCTTAGCTTTCATCGTGAGTGAGAGAGGAATTGGGGCTGATCCAGCTAAGGTGAAAGCCATTGTGAATCTATGCCGTCACCTCGTAACCTCCAAGAGTTGCGTAGTCTGCCGGGGCGGCTCCAGCCTTTGATCTCAAAAGCTAGAACTCGATGTCAATCCTTTTCCCGTCAAGACGCGAACTTTGTTTGGACGCCAAAGCAAGCACAAAGAAAGAGGTTTTTATTCCTTCTGATCTTATTCCCGAACACAAAACTATCGAAGAACAGATGCACTATACAATATATGAAAATGAAATGATCTAGTTGACTCAAGCAAGACAGGAAGTATCATCAGCTCATTAAGGAGAATCAATGAAAATAGCGGATTTTTTATCAAAACAAGGGATGTTAAAGCGATAGACATTCAATCAATGGTTTCGGGAAGCCTGGTACTAGCGCACCGAACAAGCCGTAGCGTACCATACTGAGTGAAAGCGTGCCGAAGCAAGGGTAAAAAAAAGTATCGGATGCTAAATCATTACTGTCAGAAGTCGTTTTCCAGTCGTCGGTGCAAAACGAAACTGAAGAGCTCTTCCGCTCAGGTATAGTTAGAAGTGTCTCCCTTGTGTATGCGTCTCATTTTGTAGTACTTTCCTTTCTTTCACGTAACACTTCTTTTATATCAAGTTCTTTTCTACCCCTCGATATGAATATGGATTGGACTAACTAAAGCCAGGCGCGTAGCGGTCAGGTTTTTCCACTTCCAGGCAAGAAAGCCGGACGGACCAGTTGCAGGAAGCCCAGCCCTCCCGAACCGCATAAAAGGAAATGATTTGTGAACCAGTTCCAGATAACGAAGATTGAATAGAAGAAGTGCGATCGATCCCTCTCCTCTGCATCGTAATCAAGGATATGAATCCACTGAGGCATCCCTATCTCCTTCCTCAGAAACGGAATCTAGGGCCAAGGGGAATGTATTAGATTGAGTCTTTTCAGCTTCTATCGACTGTCCTTCTCTATGTTGACTGGGGAAGCCTCTCAATGTGCAATCTTACTTTGCTTAGCTAGCCCTATCTTTATTATTTTGGCCTTATCTCGTAAAGAAAGGAAGGCTCATGAATGACCAATCCCTGGAGGAAGACTATGATTCTGCTTCTGTCTGGTCGTACTAGGCCATTAAAGTCTCACTACTTATTTTTTATGTGAATCTTTGTATCCCCAAGGAAATCCCATGCATTGAGATAGCAGGTTGGATCATCATAAAACACAGGAATGGGTGCTCAATCAATGGAATGTTTGCTTTTAGATCTCTTCCAGTGCTTATCAAATTTAAATATCAGGTTGAGGTCGAAACAAGGGCTTTAGCGCCTGTGTACATGTTGCGCTGAACCTCTCTTCCTACCGCTAGGAGTGAAATACATTGCGTGGCTGCCCGATCATGACGTAGTCCGAGATATAAGATTGAGAAAAAAAGGGCAAGTGGGAGATGTTCCACGAGCTACTTGTTTGAAGTCTTTTTCCATTTCTAGGTAAGAGAAAGAAAGGAGAGACTTCCCAAGCATGGGTGTTTGATCGATGGAATGCTTGCTGTCAGCATCTGTTACTGGACATCTTGCTTTAAACAATGTTCCTCGCACCAAATCTTTAGCTTTCTTTGCTTTTCCTCTGTCCTTTGCCCTATCAGAATCAGTATCGGTTGATTCCTTCCGAGAGGAGGAGGCTTTTTTGTTCGCTTGCTTGCTGGCTGGCAAGCTCTATACCGACCTTGGCTATTTGAGGCAATTTCTAAAGCATTTAGTCTCGCTAGCTATGCTAGCTTCTTTGGTATGGCTAGCTTGTTTTTTGGTGAGGTATTGCCCTGCTGTCGCATTCTTCCTTTGCGCTGTGCTCTCTCTCGTAATTTCTCTGCGACCTCTCTCTTTCTACTTTGTATTAGCTTTGTTAATTGGAATTGCCCCATGCAAGCGATTATAGCTAGCCTCTCCTTCATCGTTACCAGTTTCCAAGGCTGATGTCACTGATAGCTCTGCTTTCATTCTGATTGGCTACCAGAAGGGATAAGAACTATGCTTTGACCGGAAGGCACCTCTGCCGCCGTTACGTTGGGGAACTCTATCCTTTCCCTTCGAAAATGCTGAGACGGTAAATATTGGTGAACGGGGAACGTGCTTAGTGATGATACAGAAGAGAATTCCGAAGTGCTCTATGGATTGGCTCTGGGGTAGCATTCGATGACAATTACTGGCTTCACTACCGATTCCACGTTGAAATCTCTGCCGACTTATCCTCGGCAATTAGGCTAGCCAAGTACTCTACCCGTATTGGTGCTATTAGCCGATGACAGATGGATAGTGGCCTTCTCTTGGAGCGAAGAAGATGATGCCCCAAAGGTATCGAATAAGCTAGCCCCTCATTATTTCAACAGCCGGTTTACTAATTACTACAAGGCGGTGGTAGACTCATTTTCTTACTCATACAGGGCTGTTTTAGGGTAGGCTTATCCTTATTCTAGCACACAAGCTAGAAACAAGGGATTAGATAGCACCTGGGATACATATCCTTTGAAAGTCATCTTCCTTACTCTATGGCTTTTCAAGTAAACTTCTCATCTCCCTTTAGGCTTACGGCGCTGCTTACTCGAACCTGGCTTGCTCTATAGAATATCCCGCGCTTAGCTTCCTTAAGCTAGGGAAGGACAGTCTAACCATCCCCTCGTCGATAGCGGTTAGAGAGTCAGTATAGACTGAGGAAATCCCCAGTGAAAGCTCTCTTCTCGGCCCGGAGGCTACGGCTATACATATCATCAGCCTCAAACGAGTCGTTGGGAGCATTCTTATCGCAGAAGAACGGAGATGGTAATGAACAAGCAAGATATTATTTTATTTGAGCAGGGCCCTGCAAGGACCGGAGAAAAACGATTCCCCGAAAAAGTGAGGAACCCATAAG